GAACTCGCCCCTGAACCCACCACAGAGTTCAGGAGCGAGTAAGACTATCTTGGTGAATGCAATAAGAATCGGCTGCTCGCCGCAGCAGAGTGCTTTGCCCATGCTGCTATCCGCCGCCGAAGCGCTCAAGGGATTTTTGCTTGGATGTCGAGATCAGGGGTCCAATCCATGCGGCGAAATCTATTTGTGGTGGAACAAACTCAAAAAAGAGTTAGTTTCTAACTAACTCTTTTTTGAGTTAACTATTTTCCGATACAAGAGATCGGCCCAGAAGCAAGGGTGCCAGCAACTTTGACTTGTTAGGAGTAGGGGCTGAAAAGAGCTCTTTATATAGGTTGGCTTTGCTGGGCTTTGATGCAACCAACAACGAGAAAGGGGAAGCAAGAGAAGGGGGCCCGCAGGAAACCTTCGCCTTCGGCTCCATATTGATCGGGCCGGCCGGCCATGAAGGGACATCACGACTATCCTTTCTGGTAATACTGGGCTGTATATGATCCTGATCAGTGATCAGTATATTTTTCTATTCCGGATCCTTATGTGCTGTGCTTTTTTTTGTTATACTAGCGGCGGCAGATCCATTAGTAAAGTAAAGAGGAGCAGCTATCGTTCACCCGGCTGGATGTCAATCTGACGGATGGATAGGCGTAGCAGAAAAGAAAAGATAGGGTCAATGTTGAGAGGAAGGCGGAGGAAAGAAGACGAGAGAGCAAGCCCCAGGAAAGGTTAGGTTGGCTTGCAGCTACCACGGCCGTAAGAACGACTCGAAAGACGGGCCCCCGCCCCGATAGTAGCGATCAAATCTTTCGGAATCCCAAAACTCTCGTGGTAGCGTACACAGGTTGCTTTCCTATGCCGTTCAATTCATACGAAGCCAAGCCGATCCGATTTAGGCGTAGGACCCAACTCCGAACCCTTTGCCTGGCCTCGGGTGGTGGATCGAATGAACACTCAACTGCGTCATCACGGGGATGTTTAACTGATCATGGAGAAGCCCTCTTTTAGTATCTCTTCTTGCTTCGCTCTTCTTGCCGTTATTCCAACGGTAGTTTTGGATAAAAAAAAGACCCCCTTTCTTCTCTTTTTGGGGGGTCGTGGAAGAATTGGGTTGGATTCCCTTTCTACGGGATGTGGCGAAAAAGACGGATTCAACGAGATATGCCATTAAGATTTAAATGAAAGAATTTTTCGCGTGGTTATTTCGTAGGCCGACGAACAGGCAAATTGAGCCTGTCGATACAGCCCGTTTGAGAGCTGAGATTATGGATTAGAAAGGCTCAAACCGGATCCAGGCGATAGCCATGAGCTCTTGCTTAACAAGGCTTCTCGCTTGATCGATCATTACTTTCAGTTACATGGCTTATCCGTTCCGCCATCACACACCAGTTTGGACGTAGCTCGCCACCTGGAGAGCTTAAATGCGGCAACTCCAGCGGGCCTGGGTGCTGACCCCGCGCTCAATCTTCTTTTAGAATTAAAAAATCCTGCCAGTGAGCTCTACATAGAAGCAACCAAACTCCTGCTGTCATGGTTCTAAGACGGATGGTTGCACGTGTTTATGTCTTTTTTCGGTATGCCGCGGAGCGAGCAAGGAGTGCCACGCACGAGCGGAGCGAAAACAAAGCAAGGGGAAGGGGAAATCCTTTTATTGCGTATTGAATATAGATCCATGTCTTTCTTGTTCCACTAGCTAGGACCAAATTCTCACATGATGTCCATTTCGTTATTACAACCTTCTTTTTTTATGTCAAAGACCAGAAGCTATGCGCAAATTTTCATTGGATCTCGGTTTTTCTTAACAGCGATGGCTATTCATTTAAGTCTTCGGGTAGCACCACCAGATCTTCAACAAGGTGGAAATTCTCGTATTCCGTATGTACATGTTCCTGCGGCTCGGATGAGTATAGTAGTTTATATCGCAACGGCTATAAACAGTTTCTTGTTCCCATTAACAAAACATCCCCTTTTTCTTCGCTCTTCCGGAACCGGTACAGAAATTGGTGCTTTTTCAACTTTGTTGACCTTAGTGACTGGGGGGTTTCGGGGAAGGCCTATGTGGGGTACCTTTCGGGTGTGGGATGCTCGTTTCACTTCTGTATTCATCTTGTTCCTTATTTACCTGGGTGCACTGCGTTTTCAAAAGCTTCCTGTCGAACCGGCTCCTATTTTAATCCGTGCTGGACTGATCGATATACCAATAATTAAGTCTCCAGTCAACTGGTGGAATACATCGCATCAACCTGGGAGCATTAGCCGATCTGGTACATCCATACATGTTCCTATGCCCATTCCAATCTTGTCCAACTTTGCAAACTTCCCCTTCTCAACCCCTATCTTCTTCGTTCTGGAAACACGTCTTCCTATTCCATCTTTTCCCGAATCTCCCTTAACAGAAGAAATAGAAGCTCGAGAAGGAATAGAAAAACAAACCAAACCTAGCTCACTCGTTGTCACCTTCCATGGAGGAAGATGAATGAAGAACCATTAAAATTCATCAAAGGCAGGTTCAAATCCTGTAAAGGAAAGAATAGTAGTTCATGAGGGGTCTTCTTCATCTAAGAAGGCATTATACATGGGCCAGAGCCTACTAAATTAAGGATAAGTTGTTCTTGTAGAGTCAATTTTGGAGGGTAAACTGAACGCAGCAAGATCAATCCTTTTTCTTTCCCAGATGTCCAGTACGAGTTACTCCAGCCGGTTATTCATACTAGTAATGGAACTCTGGTCCCCGACCCTGACAGGTATACTTTGACACATACATCTCTGTCTGAACGAGCAGTTTGGATGCTTCTTCTGGCCCCATCTCGCCCCTTCCTTTAGGAAGAGATCCTATTCGTAGGAATCTCCACTCTTTAAAGACCATTTACCATTCGCTTTTGCGCCTGATCCCACTCGTTATCAGTGGGACCAGGGTTACTTCCAGCAAGAAATATATAGAAGAGTTGGGGCTGGACTAGCCGAAAATCTTAGCTTATCGGAGTCTAAAATTCCCGATAAATTCGTTTTTTATGATTACATTGGTAATAATCCGGCAAAAGGGGGATTATTCAGAGCAGGTTCAATGGACAACGGGGATGGAATAGCTGTTGGGTGGTTAGGGCACCCTGTTTTTAGAGATAAAGAAGGGCGCGAACTCTTTGTACGTCGTATGCCTACCTTTTTTGAAACATTTCCAGTAGTTTTGGTAGATGGAGATGGAATTGTGAGGGCCGATGTTCCATTTAGAAGGGCAGAATCCAAGTATAGTGTTGAACAGGTGGGAGTAACTGTTGATTTCTATGGTGGTGAACTCAATGGAGTCAGTTATAGTGAGCCTGTTACTGTGAAAAAATATGCTAGACGTGCCCAATTAGGTGAAATTTTTGAATTAGATCGGGCTACTTTGAAATCTGATGGTGTTTTTCGCAGCAGTCCGAGGGGTTGGTTCACTTTTGGGCATGCTACATTTGCTTTGCTCTTCTTTTTCGGACACATTTGGCACGGTGCCAGAACCTTGTTCTGAGATGTTTTTGCCGGTATTGATCCAGATTTGGATACTCAAGTGGAATTTGGAACTTTCCAAAAACGAAAGGTAGTTTACTTGCTTACTTTAACGAGCATTAATAGCTTGGGCAGCTGTAGCTAACTTGCTTGCTATTGCTAAAGGTAGCGCTAGCTAAGTAAGGTTTGCTGCTGCTAAGGTAAACTTGAGCTACGAACTTAGGAAACAAGCCAGCTAGTCGCTTAGCTTAGCGGAGCTCGTTCTATGGACAAACTTGAGTTAGGCATCGAGTGAGAAGAGCAAACAAGAAGTCCAGCCGAGTTAGTAGAAGTGCCCGGCTGACAACCTGGCTTTGAATAGGAACGAGATGAAGAGAGGCAAAAGGGCGAAAAGCGAGCCAGAAGAAAGCCAAGCTGGAGTTGGCGGTTTGAGCCCTGAGTTCTTGTTAGAGACTAGCTTCTACTGCTTAGCCTTTTTTACTTTACGAAATTTCCAACCAGAAAGATAGTCGAGACCACGCGGATGCTTATAGCAATTTCTCGCGCGAGATTGGGAGTGAAAATAGGACCATGTCCTCAGAGAAGCTCATTTTTGCGCGGATTTGCTTGCCAACAAGTTCCCAGTCAAGCCCGTTGGGCCTAACCATGTTCCAGGAACCTCCAGATGATGTGCGGCCCCTTTTGAGAGCTGAGATTTTGGGCATTGCTTTTCTATTTCTATACGATATTTCCAATACTGCCTCGATGAGACTTCCATCCGTCAATCAAGCACCTTTGGGCGCTCTGGCTTTTCAAAACCTACTTGGAATAAAGATAGACTAGCCAGACACAGATTTCTTATTAATTCTTTTTGTAGAACCCTTTATTCTTTCTAAAGAGCTCTTTGGAACAAGAGGAACTAAACTCCATCCCCGTTCGGGTTCCAATCTCATATTCCGAAATAGCTACTATTTCCGAAGCTGCTAAAGCTAGAGCTAGACCGGATGAGCTCATCTCAGTCTCCCTATTTTAGATACGGTGGGGGAATCGGACTTATCCATGGTTAGTCAACATAATTGCGTAGGCCCAGAAGCCCAGGTAGCTCGGCATGGGAGGAATATCCCTGAACTAATGGTCGGCCGCTTACTCTAGAATCCTAAGTTAAGCCTCTTCCCCGATAGTCCAACATCGCCCCCAATCTCTTAAATTATAGGATAGGACCTAGCCTCTCATTATGGTTATTTCACTCTCAATCGCGCTATCCCTCATCATTGATTTACCAAACTGCCCTCTATTGCATCCGAAAGAAGTGAATCCTGAGATGCCATGTTGATATTGCCATATAAGGCCTATCTTAGATATGCCTATTTGAACTATGCCTAGCTGCCGAGGGTGAGGTAGACTGTGCCAACTACTATGACTATTCTATGGTTTAGCCGTTAGCTGGAATAACAACCGTGCTAACCTTCGCCTCGTGGCTCGATCAAATCAAGGCGCTATCGCATTATCTGAAAGAGCTACTATCCCGTGCCATCTGTTGCTATTGTCCTGTGCTATTACTATTATGCTCCCGTACCTCAAGCGCTATCCTCTATTCCATTATGTATCGCCGCTAGCTCATACCATGTGTCTTTGAACCGCTATTGCATTCCTCTGTGTCCGGATTAACTATGCTATGGCTAACTGAACTAGGACCATTGTAAAGAGATAATCTATTGCCTGTCAAGAAGTAGCTTATGTCGTGCTACGAATGAAAGAGGTCCCTCATGCCTAGCTCCCGCAACCTGTAAATACGAGGCTTTCTGATGTGCTACTTCGGGGAGAAGCCCGGGCAGCATCACTTTCCCTCGTGTAGAGCTATGCTGCCATTCATAAACAAAGAAGATAAAGAAAAAGCAGTATTTCGCGGATTCTTGTCATCCGGGCTTGATAAGCATATGTCTTTGCCGCATCCGATATCCCTAACCGGAGGTACCTAGGGTGATTCCGGCGTTTCATCGCCGGCTCATTCGTATGGGAGGTGATCGCGGTGATAGACTGGTGAGATTCTATCTCTCGGTCTTCTCGTTGGGGAAGCTGGTGCATTCCTTTCATTCCCACTCCCATAAGCTATTAGAGTAGCTCCTCTATCTAAGGTAAACAGAGATCTTCCGATACCCCTCATTCCACCAATGGAGATAGCAAGGAGATTGAAGAAGTCCTCTTCTACGCTTGGGAAAGGGATCGAACGAGATGGCATGAAGTAAGCGTGGGAGGTAAGCATGGCATTGAACTAAATCCGCTGCTATTGATCTACAACCGCTGTTTTCAACATCTGCTGTGCAATATCCACTCCTATCTTTAACTGGATTCTAACCTGTCAAGCAAGTTCAGTGAGCCGAGGAAGGCAGTGAAGGTTCGACTCCGTTCGGGTAGGTGAAAGCCCTGGGTTGCGTAGAGAAAGGATAATCGAATTGTGAAACCCCTCAAAGGAAGCCCCTAAACTTAATCAAGTTAAGTTTAACTCTCATCGAGACCAGGCGATGAAGTAGCGGGCGAAAGACGAAAGGCATAGTTGAAAAAGGCTATTGCTGCTACCTTCTTTACTCTTAAATAAAAGAAGAGTTCCGTGACTTCCGGGCTTAGCTCTTTTCCGGTGCAGATGAATAAACCGGTCTTTTCTCTTTATGTTGCTGTTTCGGGCAATGAAGTCGAATTTGCTTAGGTAGTCTCGTACGTAAGAGGATCCCCGTTCGAGGGGAAATTCTGTCGATTGTGTTCCCGGCTCTCGGCTCTCTCTTTCCCTTTATCCCGTGCCTGGGTGAATATGAATGTCTTTCTCCCGGCTTACTACGAAGTCAGGGTGGGAAGAAAGCTAGCTCTTTGAACGAATACGCTCTTGGGCCGCAGGAAGATCATCTCTCTCTGTCTATTCAAAGATCCGAGACAGCTAGTTCAGTTGGTGACATTGGTTCCCCGTACCAACTCTCCTATCTCTCTCACCCTGGTTGGGCTCTGGCTTAGTGTGATTAAACTTTGAATCGAGTCAGGAAGAAGAAGTCCAGCTCCAAGCTTTCAAAAGACCGGGCTTCAAGGGAAATGCTTTCTTTGAGGAAAGAAAGAGGCGAATAGCTATGAAAGAAGAAAAGCGGTTACTCTAGCAGCGGATATGCGACAAGTGAAAAAGACTCGTCAAGGTGCGCTTTTTTCGCATGTTTAGTGGATTCCAAGGGGTAAAGTAAAGGCCCCGATCGACCTCCTGAATGAATAGAATATCCTTGCCTGGTGGCGGTGGCGCTTCAGCCAGGGCGGTGGCATAAGATTAAGCGGAAGCTCTTTCATCTGCAGAAGAGAAAATCGTTTCATACACTTAATTGATTGCCATTTTCGATTTTAGATCAGATTACGAAGATTAGGGTATTGTGAAAAAACCAGGTAGGACCATTCACTTGCTTCCTCGCTAAGAAGGACGACTCTTAGCGCCTATTTCCCTTATCCCACCCACTGGAGAAGACCCGAACGGAAGACTTCCAGATCACTTATCCTAGCTTCACCTCCCTACTTACTTTTCTTAATAAGCTGGGGCTTCCTCAAGAGGTGAACCCTTACGTAATACGAATACCTACGCTAGGTCGAAAACTCCTCCTTCATGCTTCGTCATGTTCAAACTCAATGTCAAAAGTGATATTTCTCATTCGCTTAAACAATGAAACAATTATATTCTTTTTTACTTTACACCTTACCTGACTTCCTCCCCAAGCTAGAGAGGAAGAATTCGAAAGTAGAAAAAAAAAGATAGAAAGAAATACAGAGTATTCTCAGCCTCCGCAGTATCAAGGAAGACTCAAGCTAGCTAGGGAGCCGGATACACTTTTTCATCAGTTGCCTCCTAAGGTTCCAGTAGCTTAAGCTCCCTCTCTTTTGTATTCAAAGCAAAGTCAAATCTTTGACAGTTCGGGACTTGTCAAATTGATCAAATAGAAAATGAGGACGTTTAGCAAGAAAGGTGAAGGTCTTTGAGGATTCTTTCCTTGCGAATACTTGGGAGAATGTTTATATATTTGC